TTTACTTGATAGGGCTCCTTCCCATCTATCTTGACCGGGAAGAGGGGGAGGCTCTTGCGGAAGCCCTGCCCGCCCTTCTCTATTTTTATTGAGGGATCCCTCATATTGATGATTCCAGGCTTCCCGGACTCGTAACAGACGGCTAGGAACAAGCAAGAAGAGGGTCAGTAGTCTCTGCCGTTGCAGGTCCTTCTCCTTCCGCTGAGACGGCCCTCTTTTTGGTTTTGTTCGTTCACCGCGGCACGTGACGGAACGGAATGAATCAAAAGCGGAAGCTGGAATAACTCAGAAAGAGAGTGGCGCCTAGCCGTTGAGAGCGTCTGTTGTCTTTGTAGAGGAACAGTACGATCTTGGACTGGCCCCCTTCGCATGACCTAGAAAGAAAAAGAAGTCCGTGCTACTATAAGGCCTCTAAACTCCTCCCTCAGGACACTGTTGCCTTGCCATGGGGACGGGGTAGCCCCGACTTCCATAGGTCCTTGGTTCGACCTCCTAATGAGAATGGAGGTCCTTGCGCGGGCGTCTCATCCCTAAGACTTGCTTGCTCTGTATGGAGTGCCCCGTGGTTCCTCGAGTGCCAGCCGCAGAGAGGAATGCCATCAACTAGGGCGCTATTGGCCACTAACCACTCGCTCGCCGGCCGCTCGGGCTCCGCGTTTCAAGTTCGTTATCCTAACCGTCTCCTCTGCTCCACCGGGAGCCTGGCCCCTTCTTCTATCTTTTCTACTGCCTTGCTCCTCGGCTCCCTACAGCTCCAGCCGCTCGCTGTAATAGCTTGCTTCTCGGGTGGCTCGCACCCCGGGTGGTGCGGCTGAGCCAGAGTGGGCTCAGCAGTCGGCCTATGTTTCCGGGCGCACGCGTAAAGGCATGATTAGTTCCACGAATCTCACTGCACTGACCATAGTAAACTCCTTCTCGTTGTACCGAAATAGAGGTCTGATTTGAACGACCAGGTACAGCATCACATTTGACACCTGAGGAAGGTACAGCCCAACTATGAGGTACATCAGCAGGTGTTACAATAAGACGTAGATGAGTGTTTGCTGGTACAACCACTCTATTGTCCACTTCTAATAAACGTGATTGACCCAATTCTAAATCATCTTCTGGAATCGTATAACTGTCAAAAGTGAGTGAGTCTTCATCGGAACTGTTATAGTCCGAATACTCATAAGTCCAATACCATTGATGTCCAATAGCTTTGATAGTAATGGCTGGATCTACTACTACCTCGTCCATTGAGTATAACAGAGCAAATGATGGTATAGCAATAAACATCGGGATGATACTAGGAAATATGGTCCGAAGAATCTCGAGAGTAGTTCCATGAACAATCCTTTGCGGGATTGGATTCGTTTTATAGTGGAAATGCCATAAAGCGCGAACCAACATCCATGATACGAAAACCAAAATAAGAATGAGGAAGAAAAAGATATCGTGATGTAAGTCCATTATTCCTTGCATCATAGGTGTTGCTGCGTCTTGAGATCCTAATTGCCAAGGTTCCGCAGCATCACAAGGAGCAATTGTGAGGAATAGCCATTCTAGAACAATCATTTGGTTTGGTTCATTCTTTGACTGCTCCGCTCCCGCAATAGAGAGACTTGTCGGAAATCGCCGGTTGGGTTTTCCAACCAAGAAAGAAATGGGATGATGCACCCTTTCGCAAACTCTCCAAATTTATGACCAACCTTTCCTTCAGTGATCTTACAACGAGCAGGACTTTTTCCATTGTAAATTCGTACGGAGCAATCAACGAAGCCCCCCCACTAACCAATTACGTTACGTTACGACCACTGAACAAACTTGGTTGACGAACATGGTTTATGCGCCGCTAATGTAGCGGCTTGTCGAGCATTTGACAAACTCACACCATCCATTTCAAATGGGATTTGTCCCGTGGACACACGAGCAATCCAACCCGTAGGATTTCCTTTTCCTCTTCCCATTCTCACTTCTGTAGGTTTCCCGGTAATAGGGAGATCTGCGAGAACTCTTACCCATATCTTACCATTTCTTCGGAATTGTCCGCTTGTAGCACGATGGAATTGTCCGATTGTAGCCCGACGCGCTGCTTCAATGGCTCGATATGAAAGACGACCAGCTCTACAACTTTGAGTGCCATATCTTCCAAAACCAAGTTGTGTACCGTCCGGTTCGCGACCCCTACTACATCTTCCTTTACGATATTTACTAAATTTAGTACGTTTCGGATATAGCACGTCCCTTATTTTTTTGACTATATGAGATCCGCACTTTGACACCTGAGATTCCGTAACGAGTAGAAACTTCCGCAGGAGCATAATCCATTTTCTGGTGAAATACATTACGAGATGTTTTTCCATACTTTCCGCATTCAGTTCTAGCTATTTCTGCACCTGATGATCGACCTGAACAACAAATACGGATCCCCTCCACCCCTTTTTTAATTACGAATTTGATATTCTTCACTATTTTACTAAAAATGGAACGAAATGATCTTTTTTTGTTCCTCGGTTGAAAAGAGATGTCTTGAGCAATCGGAGAAGCACTTTGATAAACAGATTTGATCTTGACCGACTCAATTAAGGTATTAGTGTTTGTTCTATTAGACAACAAAGATCGCATTTTTTTCACTTCGTTCAAATAAGAGTTGTACCCGTACGGAATTTTTCTCTTTCTCAGTATGATCTCTATCATCATCTCTATTCCCTTTATCCATTCTCCTATCCCACCTAGGTCTATGAATTTATCTCTCAATTCCATTACCTTCTCCTTACCCATGAGGTTCCAACATTGGATCCTTAATTGACCTAGGAGTTGTTCCCGGGCATCCTCAAAAAAAAGGTTATTATACACCCCCTCCCTTGGAAAGAAAAAGGTAGCACCGAAGAAAGGAAAGAGCGAGATGGTGGTTTTTGTTGTTCCCGCGAAGCGAAGATCATTCGCTTGGCGAATGAAGTGGGTCAACCTCTTTTTGGCTTCGGCCAAACACTTTTTCTCGCTGGTCGAGCTTTCTACAAAAAAAGCGATGCGAGAACGTATTCTCTTATCTAAGCTTCTTCCCCGTTCATTCGCTCCCCCCATCGTAGATGGTTCAGCCACGCCCGGTCCCACGAAATGATTGAGAACTACGACGGGGTCGAAATTCATTTTGTTCTTTGTATTCAATAAGTATTGCATGACCGAATAATTCAAGGAGGGACGCACTGCAGGGAGGGTCCTTTTTAGTAGATGACTCGTTGGGCCGTCGGAGCGGGACTTCCTTGGGAAAAACAATTTGAATAACTTTGTTTTTCTGGAGGAGTCGTAATTTTCTATCAGGAACGCTATGTCATTTACAACCCCGGCGTATTTCGGATGCTTGAAAGCCCCGCTGACCTGAAGTGATTTAGCAAGATTTTTCTTTCTCGATGGTGGTCGGTCATGGTATCCATAGCGTTGCTTCTTTTTCGGCCAAATCCGGATTTCGTTTTGCTTCTCCCGGTCGTCGAGCCTGATCGACTCGACTCTTTTCCCTGCCCTCCGGCCTCTCACTTCGTTTCGTTCTTCTTCTGTACCGTCGCCTGAATGAAGACACCCGATCGGCCCGACTTTCCCAAATGCCCACCACCGGCCCTTCTTCTTTCCGGGTCTGGATTTGTAGCGTCGTTTCAGTCGTCGTGGTCGACGGGGAAGAAAGAAATGAATGAATGTTCTTTTGGGAAAATTTATAATAATACACCTACCGAGACGAAAGCCAAAGGTTAGTCTCGTAGGTGGACGTATCGAACCGAAAAAAGATCTCAGATTGACATCTTGATACACTGATTTACCATAATAATAAATTGAGTCAATGGTGACTCCGCCGTGGGAAGAGCCGCTTCTTTCTTGCTTGATAGGGGGGCTTCCATTCACCAGCGCAGACTACAAGTGCTCTCCGAACCGTGCTGGATAGTCACCCATCACACGGCTCTCAAACCCAACCTGTGGTGGATCCCGGGGGACAAAGTCAAAGCGCTTGATCCTTTGCCCCATACTTTGAGATGCTCCTCCCCGCCGATCAAGCAGCGACGCTGCTCATGATAGGCGTTAGCGGCTTGCCGCTAACGTTCGGTTCGGATAAGTCAAGTCCCCTCGGTCGGTTCGCTCAGGTGGTCTTCCCTTATCTTCCCTAACGTTCAGAGTTGTTCTGGTTTGAGAAAGGAGCACCGGCCGAGCGCCCTGAATGAATAAGAAATGGACAGCAGAGGGAATCCATGATTCTTATTCGACCGATAATAAGCTAGCAACATGTCGATTACACACCGGAGGTTGGTAAGAACTGAGGGACAATGCCCTCCTAACCTAAGTGGGCCTACCAGCGAAGCAACTGGTACTTGATCGGGCGGGGGGCGGTTTGGTTTCGTGCAACGCCCCCGCAGTAGGAAGAGGCAGTTGTCATTTGAAAGGAAACGCTCCCACCCCAGAAGGGCGCCCTCGCTCTTTTGGCAAAACGCTTCGAAAGAAGAACGTCTCGCCAAGGCCCCGCCCGCCCCCTTTCTTTGCCCGCCGGCCGCCTAGCTCGTTCTTCCATTTTTAGATCTGGATAGAGTCTCGCTCCGGGGGAAACATGGATTCTTTAGATCTAAAGAATCCATGCAGCAAGCAACGGTTTCAAAGTGCTAGTTGTTGCGCGCTAGCGCGCTAGCCAGCAAACTACTTCGCGGGGCTTAGTCAAGTTCTGAATTAGACTGAAAGGGGAAGAAGCATACTTCAAGTTAGCACTACACCTAACAAGCAGCTTTCATTTTTCAAATGAAATTCATATTCACATGAATTTCAATTCAAATTCATATGAAATTCAACCATGCCCTATTTATTTGACTTGGACTTAAGGTTCTACTTGATTTCGGCATATGATCGCCTATAAACCAGAAATCGGGAGCCTCTCCCGACCTTATATAGTCAAAGGCGAAGGTGGAAGGGGAATGTTCCGCCTTCTCATCTCGGAGCTGGCTGCTAGTTGTAGCGCGCTAGCGCGCGTACTCTTCTCCTGTTCTACGAATCTACAACTCTCTTTACTGAGCGAGAGTCCATCCATATCCCTACTAGTGGTTTTTCTTGTTTTTCTATGATTTTAATGAAAGCTTAAACTAGGCTCCACTTTAGATAGGGTTTTCGGTCTTAATCAAGATAGGTCAGGGGCGCGTCGGAACGGTCGGTAGCTGCTTAGTCTCATCCGAGAGTCCAATCTTTTCTTACTGCTTTTGTGTCTTTGAATAAAAAGAAAGAAGGGGGTCGATTTAGGCTCCTTCCCTTCCACTGCAAAGCTGCGCTAGCAGGTACTACGAGCCCTCTGTCCCACGCATCTAACCAGCTCGCGTGGTTCACCGGTTCCACCGAAAACTCTCATTTGTTGAAGCGGAGCATAGTGCGCTTTAGGCGCCGAGCGAGAAAGGTCTCTTCCTTCGTTTTCGGTTTATTCACTGATCTGAAGTGTTTTCTTTCTTATTGATTCCAGGGGCGGCGGCGTTCTGGAAATTCAGTCTATCCGAACCGAATTTTCACTTATCAGATCAGGCTAGGCCTCTCCAGCTGAGCCGGGCGCCGGGGCCTGGATGCGCTAGCGATCGGCACATAGGGGAGTGGTTGCCCGGGTTTCTCGGCCTGGTATCCTGCACCTCGCGTTCATGATATCTACATTCAACTGTGCCCCGGAGACACGGTCGAAGCACGCCCGCCCAGTGTGCTTCTTTCACGACATGCTCTGGTCCCGGGTGTCTTCCTGTGGTCTTCTAGCGTTAGAAGAAGTCGTGTCCGTCCCGGACATCTGCAACGTCCTCCCACGCCTTTTTTTTATATAAATATGGGAAAAACTGAAGGAAAAGACTGACCCATTCGGTGACTTTCGCGGTCGCCCTCACTGAACCGACTTGGATCTGAACTACGATTCAGATCAAGTCTTACCGAAATAGGATTTCCTTTTCGTGCCATATGCGCTTAGACTTTACTTTTTCCCCCCCTTTTTTTTGCCCGGTCCAATCTTTTTTCTCGAAGGTCTTCGTTTCCGTGTAGAAGCAAACTCTCCAAATTTATGACCAACCTTTCCTTCAGTGATCTTACAACGAACAGGACTTTTTCCATTGTAAATTCGTACGGAGCAATCAACGAATTCCGGCGAAATAGAAGATCTACGTGACCAAATTTTCCTGTTCAAAAGAAGATCTCTTTTCTTCTTCATTCTCAACAGGAATGCATCAAAAAAACTGCCCTTCCATATAGATCGTCGTGGCATGAACTAAGAAATTCTTCGCTTCGATGTAGTCCGAATTAGCTCCTCCTCCTCCTCCTTCTCCTCCAAGATCGTCGTTGGTCCTTCGCAATATTCGTAGTATAGTGAGCCCTGCCTGCGAGAATGCCACGCTACCTATGAAGTGGGAATACGTCTGTCTTCCACCTCATAAGGGAGTTGCGTTCCGAGGTACTCTCAATCTCTACGGTACTTTGACATACTTAACACAAAAAAAATAAGAATCTGAGTGATGATGTGGTCAACCCTTGCTCTTCGATGGGGGAAGGACCACGCTAGTCGTCTGAGTGTGTAGTGGGTTCGTTTTACTGTCTTTTTACTAAAAAAATGATCGTTCTCGAAAACTCACTTCTAGGAGGATTAGGCCAAGATCTGATCTATCTCTTTCCTTGGAAGGAAGGGCTCATCTGGGAAGCATGCATGGGGAGAAAGACCTCTTGCTCAGGTGTCTGTACCACTTGAGTTGCAGATTCCAGGTTCTGACTGAGGACCAGATCCTCTACCTTACGGTTGAGAGCTTCTATCCTAGCTTTGACATCATCCCGGACTGAATACAAACCTCCTTTCTTTTGAGTAGTAGGTCTGTCTCTGAAACTAGAGAAGTCCCATTGCTGGGGTTCTCTCTGCCAAACTCTCCAGAAAGGAATAGGCATCTGACTTGCTCAGTTGCAAGAAGCTACCTTTGAACATTTTGATATGCGGTGGGGTCTCATATACAATTGATCGCCTAGTATAGTTGCGCTTTCTTTTCTTCTTCTTGGTCTCGTCTATCTTATCGGTCTCGTAAACCCTATCCGGCTTGGATCGATAGTCTACCATTTCCGCTGGGGTATGGAATGCCTAAATTCTGTATGTTCAACGCAGCAAGAAAACGCAATTATTTAGTAAAGGGCGTGAAGCAAGAAAACGTATGCGCGTGAAGCAAGAAAACGCCCTATATATGTAAAGGCTAACGCAATTAACACGAACTGGGGCTGGTAGCGCTAGCGCGCTCATCCCTTGCTTGTTCGCTCATCCCTAGCTTGTTTCTAGCTCTTCTCTTCTTTCTAGCTGCTTATATCGCATATCTTTAAAAAAGGCAAAGCTATAATGTCAGATTGACGAATTCGTTCGTGCGTGCACCAAAATGGGCAAAGTTGAAAAGGGTATCACTGGCTTAGCTTAGTAGAAGGGTTGGACTCAGTAATAAGGACTTCACTGGCTTGCCTTACCCATTCAGGGGTCCATACCACGAAACAAGCAAAGTATGCCCTTTATTTCACTAGATAGCTAAGGTCCTGTTATACCGTACGGACGCGTGCTTGTCCAGGGATGGCTTGATCAATAACATCTGTCACCGAGAAAGGTTTTTAGATGGATGTATGGGAAGTTAGAAGTGTGCGATTGCTGCTCCCATTGCTTCTTTGCCTACGCTTTCGCAATACTCTCCTATGCATGCAATACTCTCTTTAGTTCTTCAAGCAAACTCCCTTGCTGTAGCTACAGATTGCTTGCTTTACTAGTGTTGCATTCGCCGGCCCCCTCTGCCAGGCTCCATAGGGGTCTGGAGAAAGAGAGATGATTAGACCAGAAGCCTGAAGGAGTACCCGCTTCCCTTTCCCCTCTATCGTATCGGTTGAGAGATAGTTGCTTTGGATGGTTCTCTAACCTCGGAACGAAAGAAGTGATTTGGACAGATGCTTCCTCATGGGCTTTTCTCCAGGAAGGAAGGGCGGATAGATGGTTATCGAGATCTCACTTACGTATCAACGACATGAGTGGGAATGAACGGCTACTCTCCTCGACCTGATAAAAGATAGGGCTAGACGCGCCTTCTGTTCGTTCCTCCGTACCTTTTCTTTCTGTTTGGCTTTTCCCCAGCCCCAAACTACAAGCCTTTATCCAAGCTTTTCTTTTAGTCGGTCCCTGTCCTTAAGCCCAGAGAGCAGAGCGAAAGTGCTTTTCCTCGGAAGAGACTTTCATTAAAAAGATCAAAGTGGACTGCGAAATACACCTCACAGTCCAAAAATCAGGCTTTCTTTTAGTGAAGCTAGTGCTTTTGGGCACTTTATTCAATTAGCTTGTTTGGAGTGCTTGCCTTTTCGAGACTTTAGGCCCTTGCCCTTGGCCTGGTCTCGACTCCCCTGGCTAAGTACTTTCAATCTAGCAGGCTAGCTACCTGTGCCACCCCTAAGTCTTGGACATTTTGGCGCGGGTTGGAGCCCCTTCATGAAATCGAAGAGCCGGTCCTCTTCCGTCATATCCACAATGTCCAGGGATAACTACGAAAGATGGCCTTCACATACTCGCGTATGGGGCCTGTTTACTTCAGGCTCATCAACACGGCGGACCACAACCGGGCAGGAACCCTAAATTCTGCCTGAAACTCGTCCCAAAAATGGATCTAATTGCACTTCACGCTCCGCGTTCTTTACGTCTTTTGGTCCGCCACCAGAACTTGGCTGAACCATCAAGATACATGGCAGCCGTATTCACCGACGCCTCCTCGGACTACGTCCGACAAGCCGCTCCATATCCCAAAAGTTGTTCTCTAACGCCTTAGCATCTCGGGTGCCCTTGTATAGTTAAGGTGCCTTTGGTTTCGCTTGATTCGAACCATCTCCGTCGAGCCACTGCTTACGGCCTTCTTTAGTATGGTGACCTCGTCCGCTTTATAGGTGTATTTTCACCCATTTTGGCTCGAAACACTTCCACGACCCCCTGTCCTTGGCCTTCCATCATGGTCCGCCTGACCAGCCTATCTTTCTCCAGGGAAGCAACCCGCTCGCTCGAAATCTGTCCCTTCAGTTGTGTAACAAGGCGATCCACACGATCACGAGTCCGCTCCTGTCGAGCGTCTTCGACGGCACTAGCCTACGGGTTCTTCCCACTAGCCATGGCTTGGCCTAACCTTTGGCTCTGATACCACTTGTCACGGCGCTAAGTCCTTCAAGCCCACAAACCGCGGCACCCTGCTAACGGTCCGCTGTAGCAGAGTCAGTCTCTCACTTAGATGGATGGCTTCAACCTGTGGCCCTGGCTAGCCTCTCGAAACCAACACAGGTGCATCAACGATAAGCCAAAGCACAAGCACACACAAGAAGACCAAGCCTTTGAAAGAATGCGCTTAGACCAATATTGAAGCAGAGAATGCAAGTTACAAGGCTACAGACCCTGTAGCTATCAACATAAAGACGGCAGTCTAAAAGCTCAAAAGTATGCACAAGCTTCCCGGATGGTTTACACCTGAGGAAGTAGCCCCTTTTTTCCCCAATGTTTATTACAAGTCCCCCTAACGAGTGGAGCCTTCGGAGCTTGCCAGACACGTAGAGTCAAGCTACTACGGAACGTGTCCGTCAAATTCAGTCTACGGAACTTGACTTCACAGCGAGAACTCGTCTCGTAAAGTCAATGCCAAATTCTAATCAAAATAAGGAATTCGCTCGACTCCAATCAGGCAGAGGTGGCTGGCCGGGATTTAGATGCATAAATAGAAGGGAAGCAGTGGCCAGAGAAACATAATCATGTGGAGAGCCAGGAGAGGGTGCAGAAGAGGCAGTTGAATACCGGTACTTGCACTCCTGCCGAGGGGCGGTCAGGGAAAGCTGTTGAGTAGATACCAGCCGCTTCTGAGCTCGCCCAGCTGGTTCGCCTTTGGTTCCGCGGTTCGTTGATCCAGTGGTTTGCATACGCACCAGCAATAGAAGGCGGTTGACTGGGTGGAACCAATCGATCCGATCCATCGAAAGTAAGGGCATGACCATTACGAGT